ATAGGAAATAAAATATTCAATTGATTTTTCATCGAATGACTATTCATCTACTGTACTTTCATGGAAATAGAGGCAAGAAAGCTCTATGGAAAAATCATGGTTCAATTTGATCTTGTCTAAGGGAGAATTAGAATACAGATGTGGGCTAAGTAAATCAATGGATAGCCGCCTTGGTCCTGTTGAAAATACTACTGGAAACGAAGACCCGACTAGAAATGATACGGATAAAAACATTCATGATTGTAGTGACAGCTCTAGTTATTACAGTAAGGTTGATCATTTAGTTGACGTCAAAGACATTCGGAATTTCATTTCTGATGACACCTTTTTAATTAGGGATAGTAATCAGGACCGTTATTCCATATATTTTGATAGTGAAAATCAAATTTTTGAGCTTAACAATGATCATTCTTTTTTGAGTGAACTAGAAAGTTTTTTTTATCATAATTCTAGTTATATGAATAATGGATCGAAAAATGATGAGCCCCGCTATCATTTTAACTTGTATGATAATGATACTAATTATGGTTGGAATAATCACATTAATAGTTGTATTGACTCTTATCTTCGTTCTCAAATCTGTATTGATAGTTCCATTTTAAGTGGTAGTGACAATTCGAATGATAATTATATTTATAATTACATTTGCGGCGAAGGTGGAAATAGTAGTGAAGGCAAGAATTTCGATATACTAACTCGTGAAAATGGTAATGATTTAACTCTAAAAGAAAGTTCTAATGATCTCGATCTATACAAGGACAAGGATTTGTGGGTTCAATGCGAATGCGAAAATTGTTATGGAGTAAATTATAAGAAATCGCTTAATTCAAAAATGAATATTTGTGAACAATGTGGATATCATTTGAAAATGAGGAGTTCAGATAGAATCGAACTTTCGATTGATCCAGGCACTTGGGGTCCTATGGATGAAGACATGATCTCTCTGGATCCCATTGAATTTCAGTCTGAAGAAGAGCTTTATAAAGATCGTATTGATTTTTATCAAAGAAAGACAGGATTAACTGAGGCTATTCAAACAGGCACGGGTCAACTAAACGGTATTCCTATAGCAATCGGGGTTATGGATTTTCAGTTTATGGGGGGGAGTATGGGATCCGTAGTAGGCGAGAAAATCACCCGTTTGATCGAATATGCTACCAATAATTTTTTACCTCTTATTCTAGTGTGTGCTTCCGGAGGAGCACGCATGCAAGAAGGAAGTTTGAGCTTGATGCAAATGGCTAAAATATCTTCCGCTTTATATGATTATCAATCAAATAAAAAGTTATTTTATGTATCAATTCTTACATCTCCTACTACTGGTGGAGTGACCGCGAGTTTTGGTATGTTGGGGGATATCATTATTGCTGAACCCAATGCCTATATTGCATTTGCGGGTAAAAGAGTAATTGAGCAAACATTGAATAAAACAATACCGGAAGGTTCACAGGCGGCTGAATATTTATTCCATAAGGGTTTATTCGATCCAATCGTACCACGTAATCCTTTAAAAGGTGTTCTGAGTGAGTTAGTTCAGCTCCACGGTTTTTTTCCTTTGAATCAAAATTCAATCAAGTAGAGTCTTAAGTTAAATTTTTTTATTTGTAGTGAAAAGGTAGTTAGTTAGTTTATCAGAATCAAAGTCAAAGCCCGCGTAATGGGCTTTGACTTTGTGACAAAAAAAGGAATTGTCGAAAAACAAATTATGTGGATAATTATTATTATCCGACTAATGAGTAAACCTCTAGCAACAAGATAAAAAGCGAATTTTTCCTTCTGTGAAATGAAATTCGAATTTGGAGAGACAAATAAAACGAATTTTATCTTCCTCTATTGCGTATGTATATATAATTTAAATAGAGAAAAAATAGAATAGAAATAGAGAGTTTTGCATCTTTCTATATCTCCCGAAAATTCTATTTTTACTAATAATCCCTGTTCTTGGATCGGATTCTAACGAATCGAATCTTTCGACAATTTGTAATAAACTCTTTCTTTATTAAATTCAAAAATTCAAATTAGAAGACAAGAACAATAGAATAATAAGAAAAGTAAGAATAAAGTAAGATAATAAAGAAAGTGGATTATCTTATCATATACACCTATTTTATTTGATTTAAAAAGATGGGCAAGTCCTTTTATTTAATTCTACATTCCTTGCACTTATTAGATATCTATTAGATATATAGACTCGCTTAGATATACTTAGTATTTAGATATAATTAGTATAATATACGAATTATAATATAATCGTTATAAGATATATTTCTAACTAAACAATATAACAGGTACAAATATTAAATTGAGGTACCCATTTTATGACAACTTTCAGCAGTTTTCCCTCTATTTTTGTGCCTTTAGTAGGCCTAGTATTTCCGGCAATTGCAATGGCTTCTTTATCTTTGTATGTTCAAAAAACTAAGATTTTTTAGATTCGATGGGGCCAAGACCAAATCTTATCTATTTTTTTTTCAAGACTTAGATGTCATGGATACCTATTTAGTAGAATATTGTATAACATCCGGCTTACCCGAACCGAACATAAATGAAAAAGCACCTCTTATGCATACGTAAACATGGTATAGGGTTAAATGAATTATAGCAAGTGGATCGGTACCGAACGGATGTATGAAATTAAAGTCTATATATCTAGTAGATCCGTATAGGCGATCATATAAAGGGGATGATTTTAGATCGAAGCAATTTGATGAATTCCTTCTAAAAGTTCATATCAAAATAGTACTAGTTGATGAGAGTTACTTCGGAAACAAAAAAAGTAAAGTCGAATTTTTTTGGTTATTCTCTCAATTCGAATAAAATGCAACTGGATCTAGTATGTATGAGTTGGCGATCAGAATCTATATGGATAGAATTTATAGTGGGATCTCGAAAAACAAGCAATTTCTGCTGGGCCTTTATCCTTTTTTTTGGTTCATTAGGGTTTTTATTAGTTGGAACTTCTAGTTATCTTGGTAGGAATTTGATATCTTTATTTCCGTCTCAGCAAATAGTTTTTTTTCCACAAGGAATCGTGATGTCTTTCTATGGGATCGCAGGCCTCTTTATTAGTTCCTATTTGTGGTGCACAATTTTTTGGAATGTAGGCAGTGGTTATGATCGATTCGATAGAAAGGAGGGAATAGTATGTATTTTTCGTTGGGGTTTTCCTGGAAAAAATCGTCGCATCTTTCTACGCTTCCTTATGAAAGATATTCAGTCGATCAGAATAGAAGTTAAAGAGGGTATTTATGCTCGTCGTGTCCTTTATATGGAAATCAGAGGCCAGGGGGCCGTTCCCTTGACTCGTACTGATGAGAATTTGACTCCGCGCGAAATTGAACAAAAAGCTGCTGAATTGGCCTATTTTTTGCGTGTACCGATTGAATTGAAATGAATTGCAGAATAAAAGCTTTCTCGCCGGGAGGAAAAAGCTCAATCCAAGAATCCTCTTTTTTCTATAGCAGAACTAAACTGAAGTTTCTTCAGAATGCCCATTTAAACCAAAGCGGACGTATACGGAAGAGTCATAACATAAAAAAACTATTTTTTGTCCACAAAAATAGTTTTTTATGCGTCTGTAAATGTAAAACCGCTCAACTTAATTCAGTAACAAAATAAGCAAGAAATCGACTGAAGGATTCATCTCATATATCAAAGTATTTCGAAATAAAGACTTTCGCTTTTTATTTGCAATATTTGGAGTTGATACGTTAGATACAGATAGATCATATCTTGTAAATTTGCTCTACTTTTCTTTTCTCAATCGGCCCCTCCCCTTTTATCCTTTCTTTTGTGCTCCTTAAGAACTAAAGAACTAAACAAGTGGATTTCTTTCTTATAACATAATGATAAACGTAATGATAACTTTTCTGTCTTTTTTTGTCACTCATTTTTGATCAGCATAATATTTTCCTAATTTTTTTTTTCAATTATTGCTGGACTCTAGACTCTATATAGTTTAGATAACCCGCGAAAATTTTCGACATATTTGATTGCGATCTTGATATAGACAGGGCGCTCCTTCGTCTCAAAATCTGAATAGAACACTCTTTATTATTTGAAGCGGTTCTTTCGGGCAGTTATCAAAAGAGGGCAATTGCTTCTAATTTGATCAATTGAGATATATGGAAACAAAAACAATATAACAATAATATATATTTCATTCGAATTCAAAGTGGATTCTTATTTTCTATATTCTGTATTCTTTTTAGATTCAATTAGATTCAAGGGCTAAGCACTGAATCAAAAAAAAACAGAGAATAGATTCATGGGCCCCTACTTTATAATATAATGAAAGGCATGCTTGATAGAAAGATTAGATCACATAAAGTCAACGAATGAGGTGGGTTCATTAACAACTCACGGATGAAAAAATGGCAAAAAAGAAAGCATTCACTCCCCTTCTATATCTTGCATCTATAGTATTTTTGCCCTGGTGGATCTCTCTCTCATTTAATAAAAGTCTGAAATCTTGGATTACTAATTGGTGGGATACTAGGCAATCCGAAACTTTTTTGAATGATATTCAAGAAAAGAGTATTCTAGAACAATTCATAGAAGTAGAGGAACTCTTCCTGTTGGACGAAATGATAAAAGAATACCCGGAAACACATCTACAAAAGCTTCGTATAGGAATCCAAAAAGAAACGATCCAATTGATCAAGCTGCACAATGAGGATCATATCCATACGATTTTGCACTTCTCGACCAATCTAATCTGTTTCGTTATTCTAAGTGGTTATTCTATTTTGGGGAATGAAGAACTTCTTATTCTTAACTCTTGGGTTCAAGAATTCCTATATAATTTAAGCGACACAATAAAAGCTTTTTCTATTCTTTTATTAACAGATTTATGTATAGGATTTCATTCGCCCCACGGTTGGGAACTAATGATTGGCTCTATATACAAAGATTTTGGATTTGCTCATAATGATCAAATTATATCTGGTCTTGTTTCTACTTTTCCAGTCATTCTAGATACAATTTTTAAATATTGGATCTTTCGTTATTTAAATCGTGTATCTCCGTCACTTGTAGTTATTTATCATTCAATGAATGACTGAAAAATGATTCACGGATTCAATTATAATCTTTCTTACTTTCGAGATAAGCAAAGCATGCAAAGTCGTACTTACTTTACTCTTTCTACCCATCAGGAGAATACAATTTCTCCTCTGTTTCAGTCATTTTTTTTTTCAGTTTTCAGTAAAAGTAAATAGCAGAATCGTGGCTAGGGAACTATACTAGTGACCTACCTAATTTTATTGTAGAAATTTTCGGGATCAATGATTGGACCATGCAAACTAGAAATACTTTTTCTTGGATAAAGGAGGAGATTACTCGATCCATTTCCGTATCGCTCATGATCTATATAATAACCGGGGCTTCCATTTCAAATGCATATCCCATTTTTGCGCAGCAGGGGTATGAAAATCCACGAGAAGCAACTGGGCGTATTGTATGTGCCAATTGCCATTTAGCGAATAAACCCGTGGATATTGAGGTTCCACAAGCGGTACTTCCTGATACTGTATTTGAAGCGGTTGTTAGAATTCCTTATGATATGCAACTGAAACAAGTTCTTGCTAATGGTAAGAAAGGGGCTTTGAATGTGGGTGCTGTTCTTATTTTACCAGAGGGGTTTGAGTTAGCCCCGCCTGATCGTATTTCGCCCGAGATGAAAGAAAAGATAGGCAATCTGTCTTTTCAGAACTACCGCCCCACTAAGAAAAATATTCTTGTGATAGGTCCTGTTCCTGGTAAAAAATATAGTGAAATCACCTTTCCTATTCTTTCCCCAGACCCTGCTAGTAATAAGGATGTTCATTTCTTAAAATATCCCATATACGTAGGCGGAAACAGGGGAAGGGGCCAGATTTATCCCGACGGGAACAAAAGTAACAATACTGTTTATAATGCTACGGCAACAGGTATAGTAAGCAAAATCATACGAAAAGAAAAAGGGGGGTACGAAATAACCATAACGGATGCCTTGGATGGACATCAAGTGGTTGATATTATCCCCCCAGGACCAGAACTTCTTGTTTCCGAGGGTGAATCTATCAAACTCGATCAACCATTAACAATTAATCCTAATGTGGGTGGATTTGGTCAGGGGGATGCAGAAATAGTACTTCAAGACCCACTACGCGTCCAAGGTCTTTTGTTCTTCTTGGCATCTATTGTTTTTGCACAAATCTTTTTGGTTCTTAAAAAGAAACAGTTTGAGAAGGTTCAAGTGTCCGAAATGAATTTCTAGATCTGTGGATTTATCAACATCAAATTTGTAAAAAAGAACAAATTCTTCCTGGCAATTAGGTTAGGTATAATGAAAAAAAGGATGAAAAGTCTTTTGCTTGTTTCTATTCTTTCTCTAGGAATTGCTTTTACCGCATTCAAAACAAAATATGTATATTGTGAAGAAGACTATTTGTCTTTACCTCTTTTTTTCTTTTTTCAATCTAAATTGGACTAAATTGGGGGGGTGTAATTATATTCCTATTGTCAGTATCAGATTTAAATGTTACAGAATAGGTTTTGTTTTCTAAATTCAATTTGAGTAGATACTAAACATAAGATAAGTAAGTGGAGAATAGAAAGGAAGGATAAATGAGGGGAACAAATAATTACAGGGAGTATTCTTCGTCTTTCTAGCCTTCGACACAAGAAAAGGAATTTTACACACCCTTTTCTTGTGTCGAAATAATAACAATTCCGGGACCCGTTCGTCAAAGATTTCTATTCTTAGTTTCGATTTTTCCAGATTTTTCAGAACCCTTTATTTTTTCGATTTACTTATAATAGAATAAGTAATAAGGATAATATAATAAGTATAAAATAAGTCGAAATAAGTATAATATACTAAGTAATGGACAACCAAAAAAAAGAGAAGGAATCCTTACCGATTTTTTTTGATAAAATAGAATCAAGGCGATAAACTTATAAAATAATTTCAAACTTTGATGAAATACTAAAATAAATCGAGTAAGGTTAGACTAGTCTAGAAAAGGTTTGATTGATATCTGGTCGACAGAAAAAAAAAAGAAATATTAAATATATATTGTGTCATCCAATTGAGTGATTCCTTTTTTTTCTTCTAACCTTGAAAGTATCGATAGATACTATCGAAGAGCAGATGCTATGAATCAATTAATTGAAATTGAGTTCATTTTTCAAAAAAATCATCGGAAAAAGTGATCTATTTGTTGTCATTTATACGACCAAAATATTATGATCATTAAGAATTCAACGGGACCCTTCCTCGCGAATCAGACAAAGAAAGAGGAGGCGGGCCCCGTTGAGTTCTTACACTTTCATGCCTATAACTTAGTTCGTCCCATTATCCATTATTCCATATTACAGGGACGAACCCAATCCAGAATATGAACCATAAAAGAAAATACCTATTAAACCGATCACAGGAATACCAGTTACCGTACCTATTATCCAAAGAGGAATCCTTCCAGTAGTATCGGCCATTTATCCCGCTTCCCTCCGCAT